TAAGCTAACCCCGTGCTCACGAATAACCAACCCGCAATGAATAGGGAAGGTATAGTAATGCTATGAATGACCCAGTATCGAATACTGGTGATAATATCAGCAAAAGACCGTTCTCCCGTGCTTCCAGACATGCTGAGCTCCACATATTCTTGTACAGTCAAAGAGGGGGATCGATTCCGTGAAAGATGGGATCAGTAAATGAAAACCCACTGATCCTTCATCTTTGTGAGATCGTCAATAGTGTACCGAAGGCGTCTTTAGAGTATACCGAATCAGTATAGCTATCCTTCTTCTGACACAGCAATGCAATTTTAATCAGTATCCAAACCAAAAGAAGTGGTACATAATTCTTTTCCTCTTTTCTTATTCCTTAATCTATACAGAAAAGCGTGTCGTTCAATATGGAATTCCTGTACTGTAGTATAGGAAGTATAGGATTTTTCCCATTACTAACTTTGGGTTATAAACTAACGATCGAATAAAGTGTGAGTCTGACGGGGTGGATTCCAAAAATTTCTAAAATAGATTATTATATTCCTAGTCCCACAATTATATTATATTATATGCGAAATATAACACGGTTTTAGTTTTAGAAAAGAGTTTTGCTCGAATCCTTTAATTTTACAGAATTGGTTAGGTTATAGGTTATTAGTACAATAACAATAGTCGATAGTATTTCATGAAAGAAACAGAAATAGAACAAACACTAATTAGAACAATCCATATTTGTAATGCAACAAGCATTGTTGTATCGTGCGATACTTTTGTTTTTCTCATTTGATATATTATGTTATGTGCAATTAGAGTTGCTCGACGAATCTGTTGAGTCGGAATCCTGGGATCGGTAGATGTTAAAGATGATTAACCCATATTTTTTACTTCTGTCACTATATCTTGGTTTGTGCCGTCTATAATGAAATGAATGATAAATTAAATAAAAAGCTTTCAATTTGGACTAATTTTATCAATTTGTCTTTTTCTTATCTTGCATTTCTCAAAAATAGAAACTTAGGTAAGTGTTTCATAAACATATGTATAAATAGAACGTATCCCATTTAGTTCCTTCATGCCTACTATAACTAGTTATTTCGGTTTTCTACTGGCGGCTTTAACTATAACCTCGGCTCTATTTATTGGTCTGAGTAAGATACGACTTATTTGAAATTGATTGAATGAACAATTCATAAAAATAAATGTTTTTGGGAGATTCCAGGTAGCCTATAGTGCCTTCCCATGTAAATTGTAATTCTTGGTTATTGAGATTCATGGGCGATTTGGATTAATATTTAGAGATAGATATTACCTCCTCCTTTACCTACCCTTTAAACAATTGAAATGATTGAAGTTTTACTATTTGGAATCGTGTTAGGCCTAATTCCTATTACTTTGGCTGGATTATTCGTAACTGCATATTTGCAATACAGACGCGGCGATCAGTTGGACCTTTGATTAAAGTAATATCTCTTTTTAAATAACATCTCTTTGATTGACCTCCTCTTTTCTTTAATCCGCAGGAGGTCAAATTAAATTAAAGTTGCTGCTCAAGTGAATAAAGTTATTTCATTCGAATTCTAATTCGACCAAAAAAGAACAGAAGCACGCTCTGTAGGATTTGAACCTACGACATCGGGTTTTGGAGACCCGCGTTCTACCGAACTGAACTAAGAGCGCTTTCTTATCACAATATAAAACACCCTAAATAAGGGAATTTTATTTGTAACCCCCACTATATCTTGCATGCATATAGTATCATAAAGAATTATGTATGTCCAATTTTCATTGATCTCAATTGATCCTTCATTACTGCACATGGGAGAAGTAATAGATAGGGATGACAGGATTTGAACCCGTGACATTTTGTACCCAAAACAAACGCGCTACCAAGCTGCGCTACATCCCTTTCAATTCAATTGTCCTACAGTGTCATTGTAGAGAATACCCGTCTTGTTTTCCACATCGTTATTTCTTTCCTCCATTGATATAAAAATTTTCTTGCCATTTCTTATTTTTCGTCTCATATAACATTTTCTCATATAACACACATAATATATATATATAATAAAAGAATAAAAAAAAATATATAAATATAATTAAAGAATAAAAAAATGATATCGGTAATGTTCAGAAAATGAAAGTAAAAAGTAAGTGGACTTATTTTTCTGTTGTAAAGAAAGGAAAAGATCATCTACCAGGTCGTTATATATATATCCATTGTAGTTAGGGATTCCCCATACAAATCCAAGTGATCCTTAGCGGCATATGTATCTGATGATATATGTAGTACAATAAAAAAAAAAGGAGGATTTTCAATGCGAGATATAAAAACATATCTATCCGTGGCACCCGTGTTAAGCACTCTATGGTTCGGGTCTTTAGCAGGTCTATTGATAGAGATCAATCGTTTATTCCCAGATGCGTTGACATTCCCTTTTTTTTGATTCTAGTCTAGTTAGGGATGAAGAAGATTAGAGATACAATAAATTATCTGTGATTAACCCCCCTTTTTTGTTTTGTTCTTTCTGTACTGTAAGTTTTTTAGAAAAAAAAAAAAAGGAAAGCGAAAGAATCAAAGAGGATTCATCCGCAATGAAAAAATAAACTCGGGATCAGGATGAATTAATAGAGGGAGAAAAGAAATGGAAATTAGGGGTCGAGACAATAAAAGCATACAAGATACTTAAATGAAATACTGGTATTAGAACTTATGGATAGTTAGAAATCATTGTATTACTTATTATTATTTCTCTATTGATTGCACATTTTATTTCCCGAATTGGATTTCGAGTCAGCAACTTCTTTATTTGCTTTTTTTTTTCTTCGTTTCGTATCGAAAATGGAAGAGTTGAGTGAATAAAAAAAAAAGGAGGTTCATGGCCAAGGGTAAAGATGTCAGAGTAAGAGTTATTTTGGAATGTAACAGTTGTGTCCGAAACGATATTAATAAGAAATCACGGGGCATTTCCAGATATATTACTCAAAAGAATCGACACAATACGCCTAGTCGATTGGAATTGAGAAAATTTTGTCCCTATTGTTACAAGCATACGATTCATGGGGAGATAAAAAAATAGAGAAAATATAACACGCGTGTAACCCCTCCAAGGAACAGGAATAAATTACATAACATAATAATAATATATATATTATATAAATAAACGATAAAAACAAAACAACCAAATCCTATTTCGATCGTATCCCAAATTAAATTAGAATTAAGAAATAGGATTTTAAAGAAAAGATAAGGAATAAACCATGGATAAATCCAAGCGACTTTTTCTTAAATCCAAGCGGTCTTTTCGTAGGCGTTTGCCCCCAATTGGGTCGGGGGATCGAATTGATTATAGAAACATGAGTTTAATTAGTCGATTTATTAGTGAACAAGGAAAAATATTATCTAGGCGAGTGAATAGATTGACTTTGAAACAACAACGATTAATTACTATTGCTATAAAACAAGCTCGTATTTTATCTTTGTTGCCTTTTCTTAATAATGAGAAACAATTTGAGAGAACTGAGTCGACTCCTAGAACTACAGGTCCTCGAACTAGAAATAAATAGATAGGCCCATTCCTCAATTGTAATTGAATCCAAATTACAATACGAACCCCAACTCAGATTGATTTTTTGTTCAAAAAATTTGAGAATCCAGATTGGATTGTCACGTCGTAAGAAAAAAATCGTAAGAAAAAAAAGATTTCTTCTTTTTTTTCGTGTTCATTCATTTTGACTTTATCCTATTATCATATTAATTTCTACTCTACCTTCCCGGAGCTTATTCTCCGGGGCTCCGTTTCGTTTAGTTTAAATCATTACGGTGTATTCCTTCCAATCTCCTTATTTAAGGATTGTATTGGAAATCATGTAAAGACAATTCGTATTTGATATGGCTATTTGTGCAAGTATTTTACGATTAAGAAGCAACTGCCTCTTGTACAGATCATTTATGGATCTACTATAACTATAGGATACCCTACTCTCTCGAATTGCTGCATTTATTCGAGTGATCCACAAACGACGAAAATTTCTCTTTTGCCTGCCCCTATCCCGATGAGCAGAAACTAGGGCTCTCATTTTCTGTTGAATAGTAGTTCGAGTAAGTCTTGAATGAGTCCCTCGAAAGGTTGATGCAAATAAACGGATTTTTGTTCTACGTCTCCGAGCTATATACCCTCGTCTAATTCTGGTCATTGAATCAAATTAAACTTTGATGAATAACTAATCGATTTATTTTCTTTCAGTCATTCTTTTCCCCTTTCCTCGTCTATTAATAACAAAACGGATTCTTCCAATGTATAAAAAAAAAATTCCAATGGCTTTTGCTACTATGACCTTCCCAACCACGATTTTTTCCAGGTATTTAACCTCGAAATAATAAAATTATAAATTGTATTGATACTAGGTATTAACAAAATAGTCAATTGTAAATTAAGTTGAGTATAAAGTATCAATAAAATAAAGAGTAAAAGTAAATGAATAAATAAATAGTGGGTTCCATCGTTTCTATGGTTGCTTCTTAAACGGTGAGGTCCTCTCTATACACCGGAGCCCCTTCCCTCATTAATCAATGTTATTAGTAACTTGTACAGTTCACATTTTTTGACTCTACCCATTAATTATACAGTAATAGGTCTTTTTCACAATGAGATCTACCCATACAGTAACGGTATTTAATTATAAAGGTTGGCTAGGTAGCTGACCCTGTTAGTCCGTTCTTGCAAAAGTGGGAGCCAAGTTTAATTCTTTTGCTTATTAAATACTATTTCCCCCGCTTAATGGATAACCATTTGCTACCAATGGGGAATTGCTTTTCATCTCCAATTGAAGTGATTGGATTTGCACCAATAGAAACCATAAATTTCATACACAATGGAGGTTTTTTTATATATTGGATGGAATTCTTCCATCCTATTCATTGGTACTGGTCATTGATACTAGAAAAAATTTTTCTTTATTTTGTTCCAGCTCATGATCTGAACGAGTCGCACATACACCCTAGTACATGTTCCTCGACGCTGAGGACATCCCCGAAGAGCGGGGGATTTTGTTACATTTTTTATTGGCTGTCTTGTGTTTCTAATAAGTTGTTTAATAGTTGGCATACTAAATTGTATATAAAATGGGCTGGTTTAGATCAATCCTAACCAGATGATTATGAATTATTTCTATTTGATTTTTACCTTATTTTAATTTTACCCCGGTAAGCAGGTAAAATCTTCAATTTAGGGTCATCCGAATTATGGTTCAAAAAGGAATAGCGGATTTACGTGAAATCCCCGGCGTTTTCGACCGCTACAAGATCAACAATTCCATGAGCTTGGGCTTCTGTTGCTGACATAAAAACATCCCTTTCCATGTCTTCGGATACAACCCATAAAGGATTGCTCGTTCTTTGTACATAAACCCTTGTGAGGGTTTCGCGGAGTTTCAGAAGTTCTTCCGCTTCTAGGACAAATTCTCCTGTTTGTGCCTCATAAAAAGAACTAGCAGGTTGGTGGATCATTACCCTGATGATATAACATAATGAATGGTTCCTTGATCTCATACGATCGGACGAAGGAAAGAGATAAAGAATAACAAGAAGAAAATAAGAATATATATTATAATTGAACAACCGTACAGGCATTTTTTGTGTATTGTATTGCATACGGCTGCACAATGGAATTTACTTTTCCTTTCCGTCGATCAAAAAGAGAAATAGGATTCGATCCATCAGATCCAAATCGTTAAGTGATCCATTTACCACCCTTCTTTTCGGGAGAGTTTTTAAATACTATGATGGTTCCGTTGCTTTCTATATTAAATTTATCATTTATTTCATATGTGATTCAGCAATCCCAAAGTTTCTTTTTGATTCGATCAAATAAGTAAAAATAAAATGATCTTGTTTTTTTTTTCATTCTAGTACTCTTTCATAACATAAATATTGGAAAGATACCTCTGGTGTGAAAACAAAAAAGTTTGTGACGCTGAAATAAACCCTGGATAGATAAGATCAAAGTGGGAATACCTTTTATCTCATATTACTCGCCCGATACATAATCTCATGTTATGAAAAAACAATAATGGTTTGTTCATATCGAACTCGAAGTGCCATGCTATTATTACTTCATATTCTTATTGATATTACATATCGCGAAGGCATAGTCTTTTTTTCTCTCAAATAAAAACTCATTGGCGCCAAGCGTGAGGGAATGCTATACGTTTGGTAATTTCTCCTCCGACCAGGATGAAAGATCCCATTGAAGCGGCTAATCCCATGCATATTGTATGTACATCTGGTGGCACAAATTGCATAGTATCATAAATAGCTACTCCGGGTATTACCCACCCGCCGGGAGAGTTTATAAACAAATAAAGATCCCTGGTCTCATCCTCTATACTGAGATATACCATGAGACCGATAAGTTGGTTTGAGATCTCGCTATCAACCTCTTGGCCTAAAAAAAGTAATCTTTCTCGATGAAGTCGGTTGATTAGGACAAAATTTTATCCCTTAGGAACCGTACACGCACCTTTGGATGCATACGGTTCAAAAAAATTGCGAAAAGAAAAAAGGAATCAATGTGTTGATTTCAGCCTGCCTTCTTTTTTTTTATAGTAGGACTTTTCTACCTCCTAATGAAGTCGCTTTTTCTTCTATTTTTTTAATAAAGGATTATTTTTTTCTCGCCCTTCGTAAAAAAAAAAGAAAGAATCCACGAAACTTATCGAATTAACCTCTCATTGATGTATTGTTTCATCGAAATCTAATCCAAATTACGATGTCATTTTCTTGTTCCTGAATGGGCCTACGCAATTATTTTAGGTTTATGCTCTACTCCGGGTAAAGATCCGACCGATTCAAATTTGCACGTATAGAACAAATGATCCCAATACCACTTTTTTGGTACGACTTTTTTTTTCAATTAATTTCATGTGACAAATATTCGATGTAGTCATCATCATATTATTGCATTGATTGGCAGTTTGAGATCGCCCATATGCGATAAAGTAATCGCTTATGATACAAGTGGTAATCATACATATATTACCAATTGGGTTTTTTCTGAACGGAGCCTGGATACTTCATTTTTTTGGATGGATCCAACCAAGAACCAAGCCAACCATAAATTTTTATAATGGATAATATTAATATTAATATTGATCTCGACCCCTTCAAAATGAATCTAATTGCACTTCACGCTCCAAATTATTGATGGTTCAAGCAATCTTTTTTGGGCGAAACAGAGGGTATCTCGATCGGTGGAGAGAACGGGGAAATTCCATATGACCCAATATGTCTGACAAGTCGCACTATACGTCAACCCAAACTGCATCTTCCTCTCCAGGACTCCGAAAAGGTACTTTTGGAACACCAATAGGCATCAACTGAAAGAAAGGGGAGTTAAGTACTATATTTTACTTTGATGTGGAAACGTAATGTCATGTTTTATCTCTAGATTGGAAAGTTAATAGAGTAAGATGAAATGAATAAATGAAAATTATTACGAATGGTTGGGTCTGTTCGAATGATGAACAAGTATCGACGCATTCGCTCATATAAAATGAGACCAATCCCCCATTGCGTATTGGTACTTATCGGGTATAGAATAGATCTGCTTATCTTTGTTCCTACGAACAGAATTGTTCCATTATTACCAACGAAATGGAATGAAATAAATATTAACCCTTGCTCCGAAATAATCCACTGAAAGGGAGAGGTCCATAGTATAGTCTTTTCCAATGCGATAAAGTTACATAGTGTCTATTTTTCTTTGATAAAGGGGTATTTCCATGGGTTTGCCTTGGTATCGTGTTCATACCGTCGTATTGAATGATCCCGGTCGGTTGCTTGCTGTACATATAATGCATACAGCTCTCGTTTCTGGTTGGGCCGGTTCAATGGCTCTATACGAATTAGCAGTTTTTGATCCCTCTGACCCCGTCCTTGATCCAATGTGGAGACAAGGTATGTTCGTTATACCCTTCATGACTCGTTTAGGAATAACCAACTCATGGGGCGGTTGGAGTATCACAGGAGGGACTATAACGAATCCGGGTATTTGGAGCTACGAAGGTGTGGCTGGGGCACATATTTTGTTTTCGGGTTTGTGCTTCTTGGCAGCTATTTGGCATTGGGTATATTGGGATCTAGAAATATTCTGTGATGAACGTACAGGAAAACCTTCTTTGGATTTGCCCAAGATTTTTGGAATTCATTTATTTCTATCAGGATTAGCTTGCTTTGGGTTTGGTGCATTTCATGTAACAGGCTTATATGGTCCTGGAATATGGGTGTCTGATCCTTATGGACTAACTGGAAAAGTACAATCTGTAAATCCTGCGTGGGGCATAGAAGGTTTTGATCCTTTTGTTCCGGGAGGAATAGCCTCTCATCATATTGCAGCAGGTACATTGGGCATATTAGCGGGCCTATTCCATCTTAGTGTCCGTCCGCCCCAACGTCTATACAAAGGATTACGAATGGGTAATATTGAAACTGTCCTTTCCAGCAGTATTGCTGCTGTCTTTTTTGCAGCTTTTGTTGTTGCTGGAACTATGTGGTATGGCTCCGCAACTACCCCCATCGAATTATTTGGCCCCACTCGTTATCAATGGGATCAAGGATACTTCCAGCAAGAAATATATCGAAGGGTTGGTGCCGGACTAGCAGAAAATCAGAGTTTAGCAGAAGCTTGGTCTAAAATTCCCGAAAAATTAGCTTTTTATGATTACATTGGCAATAATCCAGCAAAGGGGGGATTATTTAGAGCGGGCTCGATGGACAACGGGGATGGAATAGCTGTTGGATGGTTAGGACATCCCGTCTTTAGAGATAAAGAAGGGCATGAGCTTTTTGTACGTCGTATGCCTACTTTTTTTGAAACATTTCCAGTAGTTTTGGTAGACGGAGACGGGATTGTAAGAGCCGATGTTCCTTTTAGAAGGGCAGAATCGAAGTATAGTGTCGAACAAGTAGGAGTAACTGTTGAGTTCTATGGTGGCGAACTCGATGGAGTCAGTTATAGTGATCCTGCTACTGTGAAAAAATATGCTCGACGTGCTCAATTGGGCGAAATTTTTGAATTAGATCGTGCTACTTTGAAATCCGACGGTGTTTTTCGTAGTAGCCCTAGGGGTTGGTTCACTTTTGGACATGCTTCGTTTGCTTTGCTCTTCTTTTTCGGACACATTTGGCATGGGGCTAGAACCTTGTTCAGAGATGTTTTTGCTGGTATTGACCCAGATTTGGATTCTCAAGTGGAATTTGGAGCATTCCAAAAACTTGGAGATCCAACTACAAGGAGACAGGTAGTCTGATACATAACTGTTCTTGTATCTTTCGCCTCTATTGATTATTGATATTGAATTTTTTTGATTTAACTTTGACATAGAGTACCAGAGAAATCTTGATTTGAATCACCACCTTTTCTTTGACTCTTGGCCTTTTTTAATCTGGGAGATGATCCCAAACGAACAGGTGTGGAAGCTATAATTGTAAACCACGATCGAATTTATGGAAGCATTGGTTTATACATTCCTCTTAGTCTCAACTCTAGGAATAATTTTTTTCGCTATATTTTTTCGAGAGCCTCCTAAGGTTCCGACTAAAAAGTAAAAAAAGGCGAAATAATTTTTCATTATCTTACATTATCTAAGTTGAAGTAAAGTAATGAGCCTCCCGGGAGGCTCATTACTTTACTTCAACTAGTCCCCGTGTTCCTCGAATGGATCTCTTAGTTGTTGAGAGGGTTGCCCAAAAGCGGTATATAAGGCGTACCCCGTAAAACTTACAAGTAAACCAGATATAAAGATGGCGACTAGTGTTGCTGTTTCCATTATTATAAAAATTCAAGACCACAATGGATCTATGATAAGATCGTTTATTTACAACAGAATGGTATACAAAGTCAACCGATCTCAACCAATGCAATAGGATTTATGGCTACACAAACCGTTGAGGGTAGTTCTAGATCTGGTCGTCCAAAACAAACTAATATAGGGAATTTGTTGAAACCATTGAATTCGGAATATGGGAAAGTAGCTCCTGGGTGGGGAACCACCCCTTTGATGGGGGTCGCAATGGCTTTATTTGCAGTATTCCTATCTATTATTTTGGAGATTTATAATTCTTCCGTTTTACTGGATGGAATTTCCATGAATTAGGTCCATTAAAATCACGAAGTACTGGCTTTTCAATCAAAAATGAATCACTTAGGACTCGGATTTCTAGGCCATTCGGGCAGTTCGACCGTGGAATTCTTTTGTTTCTGTATTTCTGGAATATGAGTGTGTGACTTGTTATAATTGATCCTATTGATAATACAGAGAATGGGTCTGTCATCTTGAGAGAGATGGGTTCTGCTTCGTCGGATATTAAGTTTTGTATCTGGAGCACGGAATATATGGAATAGTTATAGTTAAAGAAATATTTAAACTATGATTCATACCTACTATTTAGACCTCGTGACTGGATTAAAAACCCATTTTTAAAAGATTTTTTTTATTAGAATAAAATAATTGAATAAATGATGAACAAACGGTTCTTACTCAGAGAACCTTTTAGCTTAGCTTGGGGGCTTTATTCAATCATCGTGGTTCTAGTATGAATCTGAGGTTTCAATCGATTCATAGGGTCTCAACAAGAGAATTCCTATCAACAAAAAAAATAGGGATAAAGAAGATTCAAGAGGCCTGTAACTATCAACATAAAGACGAATGAGCTGACTTGAGATTTTGGCATTATCATCACAAAGAAGAGCTTTAGGATTTTTCCCCTTCGTATCTTCAAAGAAGATTTAATCTGGAGATTGATTAAGAATAAAGAAGTTTAAAACTTTCTATTACATATTCATTGCAACCAGTATTGGGGTGTTTCTGCTTGAGCTGTACGAGATGAAATTCTCATATACAGCTCTCGGAGGGGGAGTTACATTAGTTTACCTATCTCAATAAAGTATATGATTGGTTCGAAGAGCGTCTCGAGATTCAGGCGATTGCAGATGATATAACTAGTAAATACGTTCCTCCTCATGTCAACATATTTTATTGTCTAGGGGGGATTACACTTACTTGTTTTTTAGTACAAGTAGCTACGGGATTTGCCATGACTTTTTACTATCGTCCGACCGTTACCGAGGCCTTTGCCTCTGTTCAATACATAATGACGGAAGCCAACTTTGGTTGGTTAATCCGATCAGTTCATCGATGGTCGGCAAGTATGATGGTCCTAATGATGATCTTGCACGTATTTCGTGTGTATCTCACCGGTGGGTTTAAAAAACCTCGCGAATTAACTTGGGTTACGGGTGTGGTTCTGGCTGTATTGACCGCATCTTTTGGTGTAACTGGTTATTCCTTACCTTGGGACCAAATCGGTTATTGGGCAGTCAAAATTGTGACAGGCGTACCTGATGCTATTCCAGTAATAGGATCACCCTTAGTCGAGTTATTACGCGGAAGCGCTAGTGTGGGTCAATCCACTTTGACTCGTTTTTATAGTTTACACACGTTTGTATTACCCCTTCTTACTGCCGTATTTATGTTAATGCATTTCCCAATGATTCGTAAGCAAGGTATTTCAGGTCCTTTATAGATCCTTTATAGAGAAGGCATATCATAGATTAGATATTTGTAATCAATTATATAAAATTTTGGGAGGAACAATAGTATTTCATTGCTACAAATATGGATTATTGAAAAGAATAAGACATGTGTTTGGATATTTCCCTTCAACTCCGCAGTATTTTTTTTTGATACAAATAGTTGAAGTGGATTCTCCGAAGAGAATATGGATTATGGGAGTGTGTGACTTGAACTATTGATTGGCCCGCGCGGATATATGATTTTATCCGCCACATTGGAATTTACAACCAAATGTGTCTCTGTTCCAACCACCACGTAAGTCCCATACAGAGGGTAGGCTGGTTTGCTTGAGGAGAATTTTTTCTATGATCAGACCCGAGTCGTGCATGAACTGGCTCCGTAAGATTCAGTAAAATGAGTGATGTGGCATGATCCAGATTATATATATTCTATCTATTCCATTTACTTAATAGTATGCACAAATGTATTCATTTCCGCTGCATTGATTCCGACCTATCATACTATCGGAGTGAAACAAAGGATCTAAAGAAGAACAGAGGCTAGACTAGATTAGTAACAAGTAAATCCTTTGTATGTAAGACGACTTGAGATAGTTTTGGGGGGATAAACACCAATTTCAAGGCACGAGACGACCCAAAAAGCACTTGATCATGATCAAATTTGTAAGCCTACGTGGGTATTGAGCATTTACCTGTAATTGTAAAAACTTAATTTTTTTGCAATGGATAATTTCAAACCCGGAAAATGCAATCCGGTAAATCTTTTCTTACATAAAGTCTTAGATGCGTTGATATGAATGACATATCGATTTTATCTGTATCTATAGCTATTTTTTTTATTCTTGCTCGAGCCGGATGATTAAAAATTATCATGTCCGGTTCCTTCGGGGGATGGATCTATAAGAATTCACCTAT